CCCTCGAATCAGACAAGGAAAGAGGGGGTAGGTCCCGTTGAGTTCTTATAATATTTTTTTGTATAAATATTTCAAAAAAAATCTACTTTTTCTTATGATTGATGTTTTTGAAAAATCCACTTCATTATCATTAATTGATTCAGAAAATCTTTTACTCGAAGGTATCTGTGAATACTTTCAAAATTAAAACAAAGAAGTAATCACTAAATTTCCCCTTTTAGAATGACTCACAATTTTATATAGTTCTATATATTTTATATAGTTCTATATATAGATTTATATCTATTAGGTATCATGCAAACCCTTTCTATACTAATAAAATAGAACCTTACTCTATTTAATCTAATAAAAATTGCCTTTTTTCGATTTTAGAAGTTCATTGAACTTGAAGAAGTTCTATTTGTATTTGTTCAAAAAATTTACCTCTATTTTTGTTTGTCCACTACTTAACATGATAAATCGAAAAAAGGTTATGATAAACCGAGAAAAAAAAAGGAAACTACGAATAGTCATTTTTGACGAACAGGATCAAGAATCATTATTAATTTGACACAAGAAGGGGTTGGGGAAAATCCCTTTTCTTGTGTCAAGGACTAGGAGACGAACAACCCCCCCCCTAAAAAAAAATCCTTTGTTCCTTTCATTTATACTTTGGTTTATATTTTCCGCTTATTTATCTTTTGTTTTGGTTCTATTCGAATAGAAAACTACGGATTCATTCTATATCACTTCGATTTGGAGTGAAAAAACAAAGAAGAGATAAGTAAAATAAAAGAGTCTTCTTCACAATATACATATCATGACCGGTATAAGTAATTCCCGAAATCCGGTAGAAAAAAAAAAAAAAGAAACAAACAAAAATTTTTTGATCATACACAATTACATAATATAATTATTACATAATCTAATTGCCAACAAGAGTTTGTTTCTTTTTAGAGCTTGATGTTGAAAAATCCACGGATCTAGAAATTCATTTCGGACAATTGAACCTTCTCAAACTGTTTCTTTTTAAGAACTAAAAAGATTTGTGCCAAAATAACGGATGCCAAGAAGAGCAAAAGGCCTTGAACACGTAATGGATCTTGAAGTACTACTTCCGCATCCCCCTGACCAAATCCGCCCACATTAGGATTACTCGTTAATGGTTGATCAAGTTTGATGGATTCGCCCTCGGAAACAAGAAGTTCTGGCCCTGGAGGGATAATATCAACCACTTGACGCCCATCCGATGCCTCCACTATGGTTATTTCGTACCCCCCTTTCTCTTTTCGTATGATTTTGCTTATTATACCAGTTGCTGTAGCATTATAAACATTATTGTTACTCTTGCTCCCGTCGGGATAAATCTGACCCCTTCCTCTGTTCCCGCCTACATATATGGGATATTTTAAGAAGTGAACATCTTTCTTAGTAGCGGGGTCAGGGGAAAGAATAGGAAAGGTGATTTCACTATATTTCTGACCAGGAACAGGACCTATCACAAGAATATTTTTTTTAGTAGGGCGGTAATTTTGAAAAGCCAGATTTCCTATCTTTTCTTTAATCTCAGGCGAAATACGATCGGGGGGGGCTAGTTCAAACCCCTCGGGTAAAATAAGAACAGCCCCTACATTCAAAGCTCCTTTTTTACCATTAGCAAGAACTTGTTTTACTTGCAGATCATAGGGAATTCGAACAACTGCTTCAAATACAGTATCTGGAAGTACCGCTTGTGGAACCTCGACATCCACGGGTTTATTAGCTAAATGGCAATTGGCACATACAATACGGCCAGTTGCTTCTCGTGGATTTTCATAACCCTGCTGTGCAAAAATGGGATAGGCATTTGAAATGGGTGCCTGAGTTATTATATATATCATTATCATGAGCGATACGGAAATGGATCGAGTAATCTCTTTCTTTATCGACGAAAAGGTTTTTTTAGTTTGCATGGTCCAATCATTGATCCCGAAATTTTCTACAATAAAATTAGGTAGGTCGCTAGTAGAGTTCCCTATCTATAATTTTGCTATTTAATGAAATAAATTTTCTGAAATATTGGAGAAATCGCTTGGCTGGGTAGAAAAATTAAGTACAATTTTGAATGTTTTGCTTATGTACAAAGTACCAAATATTCTAATTAGGTCGGTCGATCATTTTTCAGTCGTTCATTGAATGATAAATAACTACAAGTGAAGGAGATACACGATTTAAATAACGAAAGATCCAATATTTAAAAATTGTATCTAAAATGACTGGAAAAGTAGAAACAAGACCGGATATAATTTGATCATTATGAGCAAATCCAAAATCTTTGTAGACAGAGCCAATCATTAATTCCCAACCGTGGGGCGAATGGAATCCTATACATAAATCCGTTAATAAAAGAATAGAAAAAGCTTTTATTGTGTCGCTTAAGTTATATAGGAATTCTTGAACCCAAGAGTTAAGAATAACAAGTTCTTCATTACCTAAAATAGAATAACCACTTAGAATAACGAAACAGATTATATTTGTCGAGAAGTGTAAAATTGTATGGATACGATCCTCATTGTGCATCTTGATCAATTGTATCGTTTCCTTGTAGATTTCAACGCGAAGCTTTTGTAAATGTGTTTCCGGGTATTCCTTTATCATTTCCTCCAAACGAAGGAGTTCCTCTAAGTCTATGAATTTTTTTAGAATACTCTTTTCTTGAATATCATTCAAAAAAATTTCGGATTGCCTAATATTCCACCAATTAGTAATCCAAGATTCCAGACTTTTTTGAAATGAGAGAGAGATCCACCAAGGCAAAAATACTATAGATGCAAGGGAAATTAATACTTTCTTTTTTGTCATTTTTCGTCTGTGAATTTTTGAAGTTTTAATGAACTCACCCCATGCGTCGACTCTATATGATACTCATATTTCTATCAAGCATAAGTTATATTCCAAGTCATCTAGCCCTAGCCCATTAATCTATTTCGAAGTTTTTATTTGTGATGCAGTATAGTGGTTAGTCCTTGAATCGCGAAAGAATACAGAAATAGAAGAAAAAAGAGCCCACTTCAAATTAATATTAAAATTAATATTAGTAGGATTTCGAAACGAAAGAACTCCTGTTCTATTAAAAAAAAATATCAAATATTTTGATAAAAAAAAATTATGGACACAAAAATTTGCGTTTTAGGGTTGTTTCGGATACGTTTACTTTGGCTCGAATAAGCAACTTCCGTTAACTTATGGTATAGAAAAAAAGAGGATTCTTGAGTTTTTCCCTCTTGCAAAGTATTAATTCTTCAGTTTCTTTTTTCAAAATACTTCAATTGGTACGCGCAAGAAATAGGCCAATTCAGCAGCTTTTTGCTCAATTTCTCGTGGAGTCAAATTCTCATCAGTACGCGTCAAGGGAATGGACCCCTGGCCTTTTATTTCCATATAAAGGACCCGACGAGCAAAAAGACCCTCTTTATTTTCTATTCTGATGGACTGAATGTCTTTCATAAGGAATCGGAGGAATATGCGACGGTTTTTTCCAGGGAATCCCCAACGAAAAATACACACTATGCCCTCTTTTATATCGAATCGATCATAACCACTACCTACATTCCACGAAATTGTGCACCACAAGTAGGAACTAATAAAAAGACCCGCGATCCCATAGAAAGACATCACGATCCCTTGTGGAAAAAAATGGATTTGCTGAGAGGGAAATAAAGATATAAAATTCCTACCAAAATAACTGGAGGTTCCAACCAATACAAACCCTAATGAACCTAAAAAAAGAATAAGGGCCCAGCCGAAATTACTTATTTTTCGAGATCCCGCTATAAGTTCTATCCATATACGTTCTGATCGCCAACTCATATTCTCACTAGACCTAGTTGCATTTTATTGGAATTGTAACAATAACAAAAATAAATTGGATTTTACTTTTTTTGTTTCCGAAGTAACTTTCATCAACCAGCACTACTATGATGTGAACCTTTAAGAATAATTCATCGAATTGCTTAGATCGAAACTAAAATAATAACATCTCTTTCATACGATTTCCTATAGCTATCCACATATATATAGATATATTGACTTTACGTTTCCTAAATTATCCCCGATGCCGATCCATTTGAAAAATAAATTTACACCTATATCATGTTTACACATACATAAGAGCTTATGCTCGAAAGAAGCAACATGTTATACCATATTCTACTAAATAGAATATGTGTGTTATGATCCAAGTAAGTTTTGAAAAAAAAAAATGGATAAGATTTGTTCCTATAGTATCTAAAAAATCTTGTTTTTTTGAACATGAAGAGATAAAGAAACCATTGCAATTGCCGGAAATACTAAGCCTACTAAAGGCACAAAAATGGAGGGAAAGTTGTTGAGAGTTATCATTGAATGGGTACCTCGATTTAATATTTGTACCTGTTATTTTTATTTATTGTTTTATATTAATATTTTAATTTTAACCTTATATTGTTATAACGATATCTTATAATAATTATATTATACTAAGTATACTTAAGTGAGTATATACTTAAATAAGGAATATATAAGTATATGTTTTAATATAAGCATTTTTTGAATAAATATTTATTGAAAAATTCAATAAATGTGTAAATAAAAAATATGTAAATAAACGGACTTATTCACCCGTCTACATGTTTATACACGAAATATATGTATGATAATCCACCTTTTTCTTATTCCTAATATTAGTTATTTTCTTGTTCTTGTCTTATAATTTAATAATTTTCATTTCAAAAAAATTATTCCGTTTTATTAAATTAATTATTAAATTAAGACTCTACTCTACGGCTCTACTTAATCTAAGTTTGATTCAAAGGAAAGAAAGCATGTAACCGAAATAATTCACTCAGAACGCCCTTTAAAGGATTACGTGGTACGATTGGATCGAATAAGCCCTTATGGAATAAATATTCAGCCACTTGTGAATCCTCAGGTACTGTCTTATTCAATGTTTGTTCAATTACTCTTTTACCCGCAAATGCAATGTAAGCGTTGGGTTCGGCAAT